GACCTGATCCAAATCATAATCTATATGGGATTTCCAAAAATATTAATTGAAAGCCGACCCCGAGGAATCGAAGAATTACAGATGAATTTACAAAAAGAATTTAATTTTGTAAATAGAAAACTTAACATTGCTATCACACGAATTGAAAAGCCTTATGGAAACCCTAATATTCTTGCAGAATTTATAGCCGGCCAATTAAAAAATCGAGTTTCTTTTCGCAAAGCAATGAAAAAGGCTATAGAATTAACTGAACAAGCAGATACAAAAGGAATTCAAGTGCAAATCGCAGGACGTATTGACGGAAAAGAAATTGCGCGTGTTGAATGGATCAGAGAGGGTAGGGTTCCACTACAAACCATTCGAGCTAAAATTGATTATTGTTCCTATACAGTTCGAACGATCTATGGGGTATTAGGCATCAAAATTTGGATATTTATAGACGGGGAATAATAAACCTTTATTTGCCTTTCCATTCTATCCAGCGATGGAACAAAAAATGATAAATTCGTTTCTTCTTTTTCTTTTCTGTTCAATAAAAAAAAAATGAAAAATTATAATTCTATAGGGTTGAATAAAAATTCAATTAATCTTTTGATAAAATTGCTATGCTTAGTGTGTGACTCGTTGGTTTTTTGAGGGTTAGTATAAAAAACCAGCCCCATAGTATAAACAAATAACTATAGAAGTAATAACCAACTCATCACTTCGTATTATCTGGATCCAAAGAACCAGTCAAGATATGATATATTGTTCATATTGTTGTAGCAACTGAAATCTTTTTTTATTAAAAAAATCTGCTTCTAAGTTGTCAATCGAAATAAAAAAAGGGTATGGATAAATGGAAGGATGAGAGAAAGAAAGAAAAAGAATATTGATGATATATAATTCCAATATGTAAGGTCTATGAGTCATCTCAGAAAAAAGCTGTGTAATAAAGCATCAATACGGATTCATCATTAAATGGATCTACTCATCGAACAAAAAATAAAGAGCTTCGAGCCAATAAAGACTAAGAATATTGACTCAAGAACTAATAGCTCCATTGTAGAATTGAGACCTAACCATAAAGTAAGAAGCGATGGGAACGATGGAACCTGTGAATTCAAAAGATTCTAGTGAAAATGAATTCGAATGATTCATTGATCGGGATGGCGGAACCGACCAGAGACCAATTTATCTATTCGGAAAAGTTATGAACTAATGATAGAACTGAAATATAAATTGAAAGAGTAAATATTCGCCCGCGAAAACTTTATTTTATTGATTTTCTTGGATTGCTAAATTTGGGTCAATCCAATACGATAAAGAGTAAAACAAAAGAAAGATTCGTTTTAACATTCTAAAAACCATATATATAAATATAAGAAAAAAATAGTTATTTTATATATTTAGTTATCTATACAAACAAGATATACAAATTAATAATAGATTTGATCTAGATTAAATGAAATCCATGATTCAGTATATTATTTATTAAATACATGTATATCTTAATTCAAATTATATTATATCTGAATTCAAAATCTTTAATTTGAATTCATTTTATTCGCGAGGAGCTGGATGAGAAGAAACTCTCACGTCCGGTTCTGTAGTAGAGATGGAATTCAAAACAAACCATCAACTATAACCCCAAAAGAACCAGATTCCGTAAACAACATAGAGGAAGAATGAAGGGAATATCTTATCGAGGTAATCATATTTGTTTTGGTAAATACGCTCTTCAGGCACTTGAACCCGCTTGGATCACATCTAGACAAATAGAAGCAGGTCGACGAGCAATGACACGAAATGCACGTCGTGGTGGAAAAATATGGGTCCGCATATTTCCAGATAAACCAGTTACAGTAAGACCCGCAGAAACACGTATGGGTTCAGGTAAAGGCTCTCCCGAATATTGGGTAGCTGTTGTTAAACCAGGTCGAATCCTTTATGAAATGGGTGGAGTAACAGAAAATATAGCTAGAAGGGCTATTTCAATAGCAGCGTCCAAAATGCCTATACGAGCTCAATTCATCATTTCGGGATAAAAAAGAAATAGGCCTTGGGTAAAAAAAAATAGCGGGTGCAGGTTTCTTTTTTTGGACAAACAATATTTCTTTTTTTCTTCGACCTTTGTATTGTAAAAAACAGATAAAAAAAATGATATGATTCAACCTCAAACCCATTTGAATGTAGCAGATAACAGCGGGGCTCGAGAATTGATGTGTATTCGAATCATAGGAGCTAGCAATCGTCGATATGCTCATATTGGTGACGTTATTGTTGCTGTGATCAAAGACGCAGTCCCAAACATGCCTCTAGAAAGATCAGAAGTGGTCAGAGCTGTAATTGTCCGTACTTGTAAAGAACTTAAACGTGACAACGGTATGATAATACGATATGATGACAATGCTGCAGTTGTGATTGATCAAGAAGGAAATCCAAAAGGAACTCGAGTTTTTGGTGCGATCGCCCGAGAATTGAGACAGTTCAATTTTACTAAAATAGTTTCATTAGCTCC